GCTATAGATGGTCCAATACTGAATAAACGAGTATCTCCTCTAGATGGAAGAAGATTCTCTTTGAAAAGTAATTTGGTACCATCTGCTAGAGCTTGAAGAATTCCCAAAGGTCCTGCGTATTCAGGACCAATACGTTGTTGTATACCTGCAGATATTTCTCTTTCTAACCAAACAATTACTAATACACCTATTGTGATTCCTAATACAGGAGTAAAAATAGGGATAAGCATCCATATGATCCCATAGACCTCTTTTAAGGATTCCAATCTAGAAAAAGAATTGATAGCTTGTACTTCTGTTGTCTCAATTATCATTTTAACGATCAACTTCTCCCATAATGATATCTATACTACCTAGTATCGTCATAATATCAGCCAATTTCATTCTTTTAACTAACTGAGGAAGAATTTGCAAATTAATAAACCCCGGTGGGCGAATTTTATATCGCCAAGGAAAAACACCCTTATCTCCTATCAGAAAAATTCCCAATTCTCCCTTTGGTGCTTCGACTCTTGCATAAAGTTCTTGCTTCGACAATTCAAAAGTTGGAGAAGGTTTTTTACTAATGAATCGATAATCAAACTCATTCCATACAGTATCTTTTACTCTATCAAAGCGGCGGATTTCTAAATTTTCATAGGGACCTCCCGGAATTCCTTCTAGGGCCTGTTGAATAATTTTTATGGATTCTGTCATTTCACTGATTCGTACTAAATAACGAGCTAATGAATCCCCTTCTTTTTGCCATTGCACTTCCCAATCAAATTCGTCGTAACACTCATAATGATCAACTTTACGAAGATCCCATTGTATTCCGGAAGCTCGTAGCATTGGTCCCGACAAACCCCAATTTATTGCTTCCTCTCCACCAATAATGCCTACTCCTTCAACTCGTTCTAAAAAAATGGGATTCCTTGTAATAAGCTTTTGATATTCAGCAATTCCTGTTAAAAAATAATCGCAAAAATCCAAACATTTATCTATCCAGCCATAAGGTAAATCAGCAGCGACTCCGCCAATACGAAAAAAATTGTGCATCATTCGCATACCGGTGGCAGCTTCGAATAGGTCATATATCAATTCTCTTTCTCGAAAAATATAGAAGAAAGGAGTCTGTGCCCCAATATCTGCCATAAAAGGGCCAAGCCATAACAAATGCGAAGCTATACGACTTAACTCCAACATAATGACTCTGATATAACTGGCCCTTTTAGGAACTTGAATATTGCTTAATTGCTCTGGCGCATTTACAGTTATTGCTTCTGTGAACATAGTAGCTAAATAATCCCAACGTGTTACATAAGGCAAATATTGTATAATTGTTCGATTTTCTGCAATTTTTTCCATACCTCTGTGTAAATAACCCAATATTGGTTCACAGTCAATAACATCTTCACCATCTAAAGTAACAATTAGTCGAAGAACACCATGCATTGATGGGTGGTGAGGTCCCATATTGACTATCATGAGGTCTTTTCTTGTAGCTGGTACAGTCATAGGTTTTTCCTGATTCATTCTTCCATGAATTGCTGAAAGCGAAAAGAAGTTCACCAAACTTTAAGCCAATAATTCAAACTAACTCTTCAAATTAACGAGTTTTTCTCTCTCGAATATCCAACTGCCCTATTAATTCTTTATAACGTGCTCTATTTTTTTTTGACAAATAAGCCAGCAGCCGTTGACGTTTTCCGAGAATTTTCCGTAGACCTCTTTGAGATAAATAGTCTTTTTTGTGCAATTCCAAATGTGAAGTAAGCCTCCGTATCTTGTTGGTGAAACTTACTACTTGAAATTCAACAGATCCGCTGTTTTCTTTGTTTTCTTCTTGTTCTTGCAAAATAATTGAAATAAATGAATTTTTTACCATAAAATAATTTCACACTCCCCTTTTTACAGATATTTATTTTATTGATCAGTAATAATAATGTCAGAAATTTTAATGTAGTATATACAATAATCATAATTTCTTTATACATTCCTAGTTTTATCAATTAAATTAATCAATCCAATTTTTGAGTTCATTTGTATAGTGATACAAAAAAACGATACCAAATAGTTCAGTCCGAAGATTCGATTGATTAATTTAATTGATACCCCATTTCCTTAATATTCAGGTATCCTAGACTGGGATGTAAGACAGCGCATATGCGCATCGGGTTGCTTGCATATAACACGGTCACGGACATAAGAAAAAATGAAAAATTCATAGAACAATAGAATATATAGGAAACTCAAAATTTTGAATCAGGGATACATATATATCCTTAACATACTCAAGCGGCTCCCATTATTGGTATCAAACCAATAGCGATTCATACAAGCTAAATCTTCTAATCGATAATTAGGCCAAAAAAAGAACTTTAATTTATTTAATTCATTTTTTTTTCTGTCAAAATTTTTACTTTCCTCCAAAAATTGACTCCAGTTTTTTATCTTGTTTTCCTTGCAAAATAAATTATTTCTATGCACACCATTCTGATTCTTTAAATTTAAATTGAAAGAAATTAGAATTCTCAATTCTCTACGACGTCTAGACGATAAAATTTTTTCAGGAACAAGCAAATCAAAATTATTTTTGTCTCTATTTAGAGTTTTTATTTTATGTCTTGAAATGGATTCATCAAAAGTATTCTTAGCAACATTTTTGGGGTTTCGGTATCTTTGATTACTTTGGTGCTTACTTTTATGAACCAAGGAAATACCTATGATTTGATACATAAAAAACTGTCCGTCATTTTTTACAGATAGACGGGCAGGTTCCATAATTAATATTCCCTTTTTCGTTAATTGTGTAAGATTTAAACGCCTCCTCATTATATCCAGATTCATTTCTTTCCTTTGAATATAGGATATAGTAATTTTTCTTACATTTATGAGGCTAACCAGCAGACCATATATCTGGATATTATTCAGCATTTTTTGATTCAATTGATTCAAACGTCCAGTCCATCTTAATTGCAAAGGAAAATCTCCTTTAAGGAATATTTTTAGTTTTTCAATGGATTCTAAAAAATATTCTTCAATATTGTTTTGATTCTTTAATTCAAAATATTGTTTTGAATTTGATGGACTAAAATTTAAAAAAACCTCATTCTCCTCTTGTTTTCCCTCGATATTTTTATTTTCAATAAAATTTGGATTTATATTCAAATTAAAAAGAAGTAAGTTCCTTGGGATAAACCAAGGTTTCTCTTTATATTTATGATAAAGTATCACAAACTCTGGAAAGAAAAAAACTTTCGGATTCGACATGAGGCGATTTAAGATTAAGAATTTTTCATTCATTCCCATCCAATCAAAAGACATTCCCATCCAATCAAAAAAGACCTTATTGTAATTAATTTCAGAATTTGAATCAATTGGAAGATAAAAAAGACCATTACCTTTATTATTAAGTTTATCCCTGATTTGGTCCTTTTTAGGTTCAACCTCAATATTTGTACTAAATTTCCAACCCAAATATTTTCTATCTGTATTTTTTTCCGTATATATAATATCACTTTTTCCTAGATAATTCTTGATAGGATTGAGTATGCTAAAAATTTTTTCGTTATTTCTGTTGGAATTTTCTTGATTCTTATTTGTTTCTAATGATGATCTATAAATAGAGGCCTTCTTCTTAGTTTCAGAATGAATATATTTATATGATAAAAGATCATATCTATAGTTTTTTTGAAAATTTTCCTCTTTATTTGGTAATAAATATACTTTCGAATTTTGTTTTTTTTTTGAATCAAATAATTGGTCTTTTTCATAGGAATACCATTTATTTAAATCCTTATTTTGAGACGTATGGCATTGATTTAGTCCATTTCTCCATTTTTGTGGGATTAATCTAGACCATGTAATCTGCGATAAATCGTATTGATAATGACCTCTTAACCAGTTTTTCCATGGATTCATTCCATTATTTGGAAGTTCCTTATGTCTTACTTCGGAATCAAATATTCCTTGTCTTCCAAAAAGATCTTTTATTTCATTCTTAAGAAAAAAAGAAGGTCCATTATATTGAAGAAGAGATCTTAACTTATTGAAGTTAATAACTTGGGTTTGTGATAATTTTAAAAATACATATTTTTGTGACAAGTAAGATAAATTAAAAAAAATATGTGACTTCCGCTTACTATTTCTAAGATTATCAAAAGCCTTTTTTATAGTCATAGGCGAAATGAAGTCAATTTGATTTTTTTTTGTTTTATTAATCCTTTCTTGATCTTGATTTATTTCATTATTGTCAATGTATTTATCAAGAATTTTTTTTGTTGATTCCATACAAATTTGTAGAGTGATTCTGCGTATATTAATGATACATAGAAAGATATCTATGTATATTTTTTCAATGAAAAATTTAACTATTAATTCAATATTTTTTCTTTTTAATATTTTCCAAATTTTTGGGGGTGATTCTCCATTATTATTTTTTTTTATTCCCGGCGTTACTTTTTTTTTTTTTTTTATTATTTCTATTTGATTTCTGATTGTATTTCTTCTATCAATTCTATGTTTCATTTCTTCTTCGGCCTGTGAATAATTTGTCCAACCTGTAGATCGATTTTGAGTAAGTGATTCATGAATTATCTGAGTGCTGATTATAGAATCCTTTTCTGTTTGAGTTTCACTTGATTCATATATTTCTGTCGGTATAAATAATGGAATTTTATTTTCTTTTAAAAGTTCTTTTATTTTTTGTTTTACAAATAAAACTGCTTTTGATTGTTTTTTTTTTATTTTTTTTAAAACTCTTCGAACTCTAAAATTCAATTTTCTTATTTCGACTTTATAGTCTATATCTTTAAAAATGGGTTCAAAAAAGGAAGGTGTTTTTCGAGGAGGACCAAACGGATATTCTGTTTCCTTTCCTAAAACTGTTAAAAAACAAGAATCAAAATCATCTTGTTGCTTTCGATCTCTATCAGAGAGTCGTAGTTTCGATCTGTGCCAAGGTTTTAAATGAAAAGGATATAGGATTTTGATCTGAAAACCCTCTCTTAACCAATTTT